CATAAATAACAATATCTGAGCTATGAAATCAACTCATTGTCAAGAATTGAATAGTATACCATAGGAAAATCTTTTATCCACACCCAATCAAATCAAAAGTGGGATTCCTGATCCAATCAAGAATTTTTTATTTCCTGTTCCGTTCTTTCTTTTCGATAACCTACCCTACGCCTTTCTTCTATCATTATCCGATGAAGTATCATCGGACGACCCTTCCACTTCCATTAGCCCCAAACCCAAATAAACAATAGAGGTAAAATGGAAAAAGAAAGAGGTTAAGTTCTAAACTCTTTTTTTTAATGATCTAATTTTCTTTGAAGACAAAGACGTGTGGTAAAGATGAATCCGTGTAGAAAGTATCTAATATTCTATTTCTAATATTCTATTATATTAATTAATAGTAGCGTTTTCGATGTCGATGGGACTCCGAAAATACAAGAAATCAAAAATAGGGAGGAATTTTTATTCATTCCTTCACTAATTCATCCCTTCTCGAAGAAAAGTGCTATTGTGGGACGATCTTTATCTTTCTTTTATCCTCTTTCCTCAGATTATTATATTAGGACTAGGGCACATATATCAAAAGTTCAGTGTGCAATTTGAATCAAATTTTCAAATTCAAATTTAGTAAATTTCCTAATTGAAGTTACCCAAAATAAGAACTAAAACCCGAGATAATGACATTTGGAAACGTATCTCAGGGAGGAATTAGATTCCCTTTATTTTGATTTTGGATCATATAAAAAAGAAATTCTATTTGTGTATGTGCTACCAAGAACCCTGTGGTACTCTCTTCTCTGTCCATATTCCATTATATTATGAACAATCGAAAAATAAGACCCAATCTATCTTGGAATCCTGAATAGAATATAATGCTACCAACAATTGTACTAATTCAAATATATCTTTATACCATAAATTGGTAGTCGTTGCAGTACCGAAAATTTGCATCTATTTGTTTGATGAGAAATACGAAAGAAAAAAAAAACGAGACCCTTTTCTTGGGAATGAAATTCTGCCCCGCCCCTTCGCCCATATTTCACAGAAAAGAGAGAGTTTAATTGATGGATTTATTGGATTCGTCGGGACTGACGGGGCTCGAACCCGTAGCTTCCGCCTTGACAGGGCGGTGCTCTAACCAATTGAACTACAATCCCAGGGAAATTAAGGGATATAGCAGAAAATTTGACTCCTACATATCAGAGATTTCGGAAGGACAAGAGGTTATACCATCCCCTGGTAGATTGTTGAATTGTTGGGCCGAGCTGGATTTGAACCAGCGTAGACATATTGCCAACGAATTTACAGTCCGTCCCCATTAACCGCTCGGGCATCGACCCAGGAAGAGCCCTTTTTAGACTTATTGGGAATCCATGATCAACTTCCTTTCGTAGTACCCTACCCCCAGGGGAAGTCGAATCCCCGCTCCCTCCGTGAAAGAGAGGTGTCCTGGACCGCTAGACGATGGGGGCGTGAGAGACATAAGAAGTGATTAGCCGCCATCATACTAGACTATAAGCATACCATAATATCAACTTTTTGAATTGTCAATATAAGAATAACATGATTCGATCCAAGCTCTATTTTCATTATTTCATACAATTTTTTTGATTCGTTATTTATAAATTATTCATTCTAATTGCCATGCATTATATTAAATAAATAGATAAATAATAATAAAATAGAAAATTTCTAGTATGAAAAATACGATTCCGCCCGGAATGGAATAATTTGTCGAAAAAGAGGGGGTTTCATTCCATTTCTTATACTTTGGTTCATTTATTGTATTGTTAAGATATGCCTAGCTCACACTAAGCTAGGAGATTAATAAACGATAAATCTGAGAAGAGAGATCAAGATAAGTTATTGAAAATTGTTTTTTGTTTTTCTCTAATTATATAATTCTAATCGAATTAGTAGAATTCTAATTTAGTTCAGAGGACAAGTCGAATTTATGATTCTAGAAAATAGCTTGAATCTAGATCAAATTAGTAGGTATACATGTATCAATCAAGCGAATTTCGTTTTCATGGAAATAAAATTGAAATAAAGTTAATAAACGAAAATGAAGGTCGACCATGAAACAAGTCATTGCATTTTTCTATACTTGCTAGGGAAATCCATTTTCTTATTCAAGAATAAGCCACTATGAATCTACTGCATGTACTTAGTGTATATAATATATGTACACAAATCTATTTTATCCACATAGCGACTCCATTCAAGAATTGAATTCAATAGGCCCTTTTAACTCAGTGGTAGAGTAACGCCATGGTAAGGCGTAAGTCATCGGTTCAAATCCGATAAGGGGCTTTAATCCTTTTTTCATAAAACTCCAGTCATAGTGTTTTTTGAAGGGAGAATAAAAGGATTGTTAATATTTGTTTTGTAATAAAAAAGGAAGGAACTGCATTGTATAATAAATTATCATTCTAATGAGTTAGAGTATATTATAATGAATTATAGTTATAGTAGAGCAGTGAACATTTTTCAGTAAATT